GAACGCATTTTTCTCCAAACATTAATTGGTCGTGTATTAGCAGATGATATATATATGGGTTCACGATGCATTGCCACTCGAAATCAAGATATTGGGATTGGACTTATCAACCGATTCATAACCTTTCGAACACAACCAATATCTATTCGAACCCCCTTTACTTGTAGGAGTACATCGTGGATCTGTCGATTATGTTATGGACGCAGTCCGACTCATGGTGACCTGGTCGAATTGGGCGAAGCTGTAGGTATTATTGCAGGTCAATCTATTGGAGAACCCGGCACTCAATTAACATTAAGAACTTTTCATACCGGCGGGGTATTCACAGGGGGTACTGCAGAACATGTACGAGCCCCCTCTAATGGAAAAATTAAATTCAATGAAAATTTGGTTCATCCAACACGTACACGTCATGGGCATCCCGCTTTTCTATGTTCTATAGATTTGTATGTAACTATTGAAAGTGAAGATATTCTTCATAATGTGACTATTCCATCTAAAAGTTTTCTATTAGTTCAAAATGATCAATATGTAGAATCAGAGCAGATAATTGCTGAGATTCGCGCGGGAACATCCACTTTTAATTTTAAAGAAAGAGTTAGAAAACATATTTATTCTGATTCAGAGGGAGAAATGCATTGGAGTACCGATGTGTATCATGCACCTGAATTTACATATGGTAATGTTCATCTCTTACCAAAAACAAGCCATTTATGGATATTATCAGGAGGACCGTGCAAAGCCAGCCTAGCCTCCTTTTCGCTCCACAAAGATCAAGATCAAACGAGCGCCCATTCTCTTTCTGTCAAGCGAAGATCTATTTCTAATCCCTCATTGACTAATAATCAAGTGAGACATAAATTAGTTAGTTCGGGTTTTTCTGATAAAAAAGACGATAGGAGTATTGATTATTCAGCAGAATTAAATCGAATCATATGCGTTGGTGATTCTAATCTTATAGATCTTGTCATTCTCCACGAGAATTCGGATTTATTGGCAAAGAGGCGAAGAAATCGATTCACCATTCCACTCCAATGGATTCATCAAGAACGAGAAAAAGGACGGATCTACCCTTCAGGTATTTTGATTGAAATACCTATAAATGCTATTTTCCGTAGAAATAGTATTCTTGCTTATTTTGATGATTCTCGATACAGCAGAAAGAGTTCGGGAATTACTAAATATGGGACTCTAGAAGGGCATTCAATGGTCAAAAAAGAGGATTTGATTGAGTATCGAGGAGTCACGGAATTTAGGCCAAAATACCAGATGCAAATGAAAGTAGATCCGTTTTTTTTTATTCCTGAGGAAGTGCATCTCTTACCCGGATCTTCTACCATAATGGTACGGAATAACAGTATCATTGGGGTAGATACACAAATCGCTTTAAATACAAGAAGTCGAGTAGGCGGGTTAATCCGAGTGGAAAGAAAAAAAAAAAAAATTGAACTGAAAATATTTTCTGGAGATATCCATTTTCCCGGAGAGACAGATAAGATATCTCGACACAGCGGCATCTTGATACCTCCAGGAATAGGAAAAAAAAAAGACAGAGCATCCAAAAAATTGAAAAATTGGATCTATGTACAACGGATCACACCGACTAAAAAAAAGTCTTTTGTTTTGGTTCGACCTGTAATCACATATGAACTAACGGACGGTATAAATTTAGAAGGACTTTTTCCACTTGATCTATTGCAGGAAAGGGATAATTTGCAACTTCAAGTTATCAATTATATTCTTTATGGAAACGGCAAACCAATTCGGGGAATTTCTGACACGAGTATTCAATTAGTTCGGACTTGTTTAGTATTGAATTGGGAGCAAGACAAAAAAATTTCTTCTATCGAAGAGGCCCGCGCTTCCTTTGTTGAAATAAGGACAAATGGTTTGATGCGAGATTTTCTAAGAATTGACTTAGTCAAATCCTCTATTTCGTATACTCGAAAAAGAAATGACCTTTCAGATTCCGGATTGCTCCCCGATAATGTATCAAATCGCACCAATATCAATCCATTTTCTTCCGCCTTTTTGTATTCCAAGACACGGATTCAACAATCCCTTAATCAAAATCACGGAACTATTCATACGTTATTGAATAGAAATAAGGACTGCCAATCTTTGAGAATTTTGTCATCATCTAACTGTTTTCGAATGGGTCCGTTCAATGTGATAAAAGAATCAATTAAAAAAAATTCCCTAATGCCAATTAGGAATTCGGCGGGCCCTTTAGGAATAGCTTTTAAAATGGCGAATTTTTATGCATTTTCCTGTTTGATAACTTATAATCAGATCCCCCTAACTAAATATTTACAATTTGACAATTTTAAACAGACTTTTCAAGTACTTAAATATTATTTAATGGATGAAAATAGGAAAATTTATAACCCCGATCCGGGTAGTAACACCTTTTTGAATCCATTAAATTTGAATTGGTATTTTCTCCATCACAATTATTGTGAAAAGGCATCTACAAAAATGAGTCTTGGGCAGTTTATTT